AGCGTAGCTTAATACAAAGCATGGCACTGAAAATGCCAAGATGAGTCCTAAAAAACCCCGCACGCACAAAGGTATGGTCCCGACCTTTTTATCAGCCTTAACCCGACTTACACATGCAAGTCTCCGCAACCCTGTGAGTACGCCACAACCCCCCAACTCGGGGACAAGGAACAGACATCAGGTACAAACATTTTAGCCCAAAACGCCTAGCTAAGCCACACCCCCAAGGGAACTCAGCAGTGATAAACATTAAGCTATGGGTGAAAACCCGACTTAGTTAGGGTTAAGAGGGCCGGTAAAATTCGTGCCAGCAACCGCGGTTAAACGAATAGCCCTAGTTGATAACGCCACGGCGTAAAGGGTGGTTAGGGGAAATAAAAATAAAGTTAAATGGCCCCTTGGCTGTCATACGCTCCTGGGAGTCCGAAACCCAAACACGAAAGTTACTTTAATAAAACTACCCGAATCCACGAAAGCTGGGAAACAAACTGGGATTAGATACCCCACTATGCTCAGCCACAAACCAAGACATATATACACAATGATGTCCGCCCGGGTACTACGAGCACTAGCTTAAAACCCAAAGGACCTGACGGTGCCTTAGACCCCCCTAGAGGAGCCTGTTCTAGAACCGATAATCCCCGTTAAACCTCACCATTTCTGGCCAGCCCAGCCTATATACCGCCGTCGCCAGCTTACCCTGTGAAGGAACAAAAGTAAGCAAAAAGAGCACCACTCAAAACGTCAGGTCGAGGTGTAGCGAACGAAATGGGAAGAAATGGGCTACATTTTCTAAAACAGAATATCACGAACATGCAATATGAAACTAATGCTTAAAGGAGGATTTAGTAGTAAAAAGGAAATAGAGTGTCCTTTTGAACCCGGCCCTGAGGCACGTACACACCGCCCGTCACTCTCCCCCGTCATAATGCGCAACAAACTTAACTAACAAAAAAGCACAGACAAGGGGAGGCAAGTCGTAACAAGGTAAGTGTACCGGAAGGTGCACTTGGATAAACCCAGAGTGTAGCTAAATAGTCCAGCGTCTCATTTACACCGTGAAGAAATCCGTGCAAATCGGATCGCTCTGAGCCAAACAGCTAGCTTAACCACCAATATAACTCCACACCATAAATAAAATAAATTTGACCCCAAACCTATAAACTAAATCATTCTTCACCTTAGTATGAGAGACAGAAAAGGATTTATCAAAGCAATAGAAAAAGTACCGCAAGGGAAAGCTGAAAGAGAAATGAAACAACCCATATAAGCCATAAAAATCAAAGACTAAACCTTGTACCTTTTGCATCATGATTTAGCAAGTCCACCCAAGCAAAGAGACCTCTAGTTTGAAACCCCGAAACCAAGTGAGCTACCCCGAGACAGCCTATAGTAGGGCCAACCCATCTCTGTGGCAAAAGAGTGGGAAGAACTCCGGGTAGAGGTGACAGACCTATCGAACTTGGTGATAGCTGGTTGCCTAAGAAATGAATATAAGTTCAGCCTCGCACACCCTAAGTCAAAAACTTACTAACAAGACACATAGGAAAAATACGAGAGTTAGTTTAAGGAGGTACAGCCCCTTAAACAAAGGATACAACCTTAACAGGAGAATAAAGATTATAATACCCAAAATACACCGTCCCAGTGGGCCTAAAAGCAGCCACCTAAACAGAAAGCGTCAAAGCTCAAACAAATAAAAATTTATTATACCAATAAATAATCTCACTTCCCCACAAATACTAGGCCATTCCATGCACCCATGGAAGAAATTATGCTAAAATGAGTAACAAGAAGAACCCAACCTTCTCCAAGCATAAGTGTAAATCAGATCGGATTAACCACTGATAATTAACGAACCCAAACAAAGAGGGCATTATGAACAACATAATAATCAAGAAAACCCCATTACCAAAAATCGTTACCCCCACACTGGAATGCACCAAAGGAAAGACTAAAAGAGAAAGGAAGGAACTCGGCAAACCCAAGCCTCGCCTGTTTACCAAAAACATCGCCTCCTGCAACATCCCAGTATAGGAGGTCCAACCTGCCCAGTGACTACAAGTTTAACGGCCGCGGTATTTTAACCGTGCAAAGGTAGCGCAATCACTAGTCCTTTAAATGGGGACCTGTATGAATGGTCAAACGAGGGCTTAACTGTCTCCCTTCTCCAGTCAGTGAAATTGATCTACCCGTGCAGAAGCGGGTATAATAATACAAGACGAGAAGACCCTTTGGAGCTTAAGGTACAAGACTCACCCATGTTAAACAAACTCCAAAAAGTTTTAAAACCCGATGAAAAATGAGACTCTACCTTCGGTTGGGGCGACCACGGAGAAAAAAATAGCCTCCGAGTGGATTGAATAATATTCAAAACCAAGATAAACACCTCTAAGTGACAGAACATCTGACCAAAAATGACCCGGCAACAAGACCGATCAACGAACCAAGTTACCCAAGGGATAACAGCGCAATCCTCTCCCAGAGCTCATATCGACGAGAGGGTTTACGACCTCGATGTTGGATCAGGACATCCTAATGGTGCAGCCGCTATTAAGGGTTCGTTTGTTCAACGATTAAAGTCCTACGTGATCTGAGTTCAGACCGGAGCAATCCAGGTCAGTTTCTATCTGTAATGCTACTCTTCCTAGTACGAAAGGATCGGAAAAGAGGGGCCCACTCTACAAGCACGCCCCACCCCAAATTGATGAATCCAAATAAATCAAGCAATGGGAAAGCATAAACCAACCCCAAACAAGGAGTTGCTAGGGTGGCAGAGACCGGTAATTGCAAAAGGCCTAAGCCCTTTTTAGCAGAGGTTCAAATCCTCTCCCTAGCTCATGCTCAACACCTTAATAAATCACCTAATCAACCCCCTAACCTATATTGTATTTGTTCTACTAGCAGTAGCTTTCCTAACCCTAATTGAACGAAAAGTACTAGGATATATGCAACTCCGAAAAGGACCTAATGTAGTAGGACCCTACGGCATAATTCAACCAATCGCTGACGGCATCAAACTATTTATTAAAGAACCAATTCGCCCGTCATCATCATCACCTCTTCTATTCTTAATTACACCTATCCTCGCATTAACCTTAGCAATAATACTATGAGCACCAATACCACTACCACACTCAATAACAAACCTAAACCTAGGCATATTATTCATCTTAGCCTTATCAAGCCTAGCGGTATACTCAATCTTAGGGTCAGGATGGGCATCAAATTCAAAATATGCATTAATCGGAGCCCTACGGGCCGTAGCCCAAACAATCTCCTACGAAGTAAGTCTAGGACTAATCGTACTATCCGTTATAATTTTTTCAGGGGGATATTCTCTTCAAGCCCTAAGCACAACACAAGAAAAAATCTGACTACTAATTCCGGCCTGACCACTAGCCATAATATGATATATCTCAACCCTAGCAGAAACCAATCGAGCACCATTCGACCTGACAGAAGGAGAATCAGAACTAGTATCAGGATTTAATGTAGAATATGCAGGAGGGCCATTCGCACTATTCTTTCTAGCCGAATACGCCAACATTTTACTAATAAATACCCTATCAGCAATTCTATTTCTAGGAACATCCTACTTACCAGAAGCCCCCGAACTATCAACAATCTTCATCATGACTAAAACTGCACTACTAGCTACAATATTCCTATGAGTACGGGCATCATACCCACGATTCCGATATGACCAACTCATACACCTAATCTGAAAAAATTTCCTTCCAGTCACACTAGCCTTCGTCCTATGACACACAGCCCTACCAATCGCACTAACAAGCCTACCACCACAACTATAACCTAAGAACTGTGCCCGAATGCCTAGGGGCCACTTTGATAGAGTGAACCACAGGGGTTAAATCCCCCTCAGTTCTTAGAAAGAAAGGACTCGAACCTATACTAAAGAGATCAAAACTCTTAGTGCTTCCTCTACACCACCTTCTAAGATAAGGTCAGCTAAACAAGCTTTCGGGCCCATACCCCGAACATGATGGTTAAAATCCCTCCTTTATCAATGAACCCATACGTACTAGCAATTCTACTATACAGCCTAGGACTAGGCACCACCATAACATTCGCTAGTTCACACTGGCTACTCGCCTGAATAGGATTAGAGATTAACACGCTAGCAATCACCCCATTAATAGCCCAACAACACCACCCACGTGCAGTAGAAGCAACCACAAAATATTTCCTCATCCAAGCCACCGCAGCAGCAATAATCCTGTTCGCAAGCACAACAAATGCATGACTTATAGGAGAATGAAGCATTAATAACGTATCCAACCCAATCACCAACATAATAATTATCGCTGCACTTGCACTAAAAATCGGACTAGCACCAGCACACTTCTGACTCCCAGAAGTCTTACAAGGACTAAACCTATTAACAGGACTAATTCTATCCACCTGACAAAAACTAGCCCCATTCGCCTTAATCATCCAAGTAGCCCAAAATACTAATCCAATACTACTTACACTATTAGGAATCTCATCAACACTAATTGGAGGATGAGGAGGTTTAAATCAAACCCAACTACGAAAAATCCTAGCCTACTCATCAATCGCCCACATAGGATGAATAATAATTATCATCCACTACGCCCCCCAACTTACTCTTATCGCCCTAATTACCTACATTTTCATAACATCTGCAGCATTCCTCACCCTAAAAACACTAAACACAACAAAAATCAACACACTCTCAACAGCCTGATCAAAAAACCCAATTTTAACAGCAATCACCCCCCTGGTATTACTATCATTGGGGGGCCTACCACCAATGACAGGTTTCGCACCTAAATGACTTATTATTCAAGAACTGGCAAAACAAAACCTCCCACTCACAGCTACAATCATAGTCCTAACTGCCCTACTAAGCCTATACTTCTACTTACGACTATGTTACACAGCAACACTAACAATTAACCCTAACCCAATCAACCCAACAACCCCTTGACGAACCAAAACAACCCTAACCCTCCTATCCCTAACCCTAATAATTATCATAACCCTCGAACTCCTACCACTAACCCCAACCATCTTAACACTAACCACCTGGAGGCTTAGGATAACTACATAGACCAAGAGCCTTCAAAGCTCTAAGAAGAAGTGAAAACCTTCTAGCCCCCGACTAGGACCTACAGACATTACTCTGCATCTTCTAATTGCAAATCAAACATTTTAATTAAACTAAGGCCCCACTAGATAGGAAGGCCTCGATCCTACAAACTCTTAGTTAACAGCTAAGCGCCCAAACCAGCGGGCATCCATCTACTTTTCCCGCCTGCCAAGTCCCTAAAGGCGGGAAAAGCCCCGGCAGACTTACAATCTACAACTTTAGGTTTGCAATCTAACATGTAATACACCACAAGGCCCTGATAGAGAAAGGACTTAAACCTCTGTACACGGTGCTACAAACCGCCGCCTTACGCTCGGCCACCCTACCTGTGATAATCACGCGTTGATTCTTCTCTACTAATCACAAAGACATTGGCACCCTTTATCTCGTATTCGGTGCCTGAGCCGGAATAGTTGGAACTGCCCTTAGTCTCCTTATTCGCGCTGAACTTAGCCAACCTGGATCACTCTTAGGAGATGACCAAATTTACAATGTTATCGTAACTGCCCATGCTTTTGTAATAATTTTCTTTATAGTTATACCAATATTAATTGGGGGATTTGGAAACTGACTAGTACCATTAATAATCGGGGCACCAGATATAGCATTCCCACGAATAAATAATATAAGTTTCTGACTTCTTCCCCCATCATTCCTCCTATTATTAGCCTCTTCTGGAGTTGAAGCTGGAGCCGGAACAGGATGAACAGTCTACCCACCACTTGCAGGTAATCTTGCCCATGCAGGAGCATCAGTAGACCTGACAATCTTTTCACTTCACTTAGCAGGTGTCTCATCAATTTTAGGGGCTATTAATTTTATTACAACAATTATCAATATGAAGCCCCCAGCTATCACCCAGTACCAAACCCCACTATTTGTGTGGGCAGTGTTAGTCACAGCTGTTCTTCTACTCTTATCACTTCCTGTCTTAGCTGCCGGAATTACAATACTCCTTACAGACCGAAATCTTAATACCACATTCTTTGATCCGGCTGGAGGAGGAGACCCAATTTTATATCAACACCTATTCTGATTCTTTGGTCACCCAGAAGTTTATATTCTTATTTTACCAGGATTCGGAATTATCTCCCACGTTGTAGCCTACTATGCAGGAAAAAAAGAACCATTCGGATACATGGGTATGGTTTGAGCTATAATAGCTATCGGCCTTTTAGGATTCATCGTATGAGCCCACCACATATTCACTGTTGGTATAGACGTAGACACTCGTGCATATTTTACATCCGCAACAATAATTATTGCTATTCCAACAGGTGTAAAAGTATTTAGCTGACTAGCAACACTTCACGGAGGCTCTATTAAATGAGAAACACCAATACTATGAGCACTGGGATTTATCTTTCTATTCACAGTAGGTGGATTAACAGGAATCATTCTAGCTAACTCTTCATTAGATATTGTACTACATGATACTTATTATGTAGTCGCACACTTCCACTACGTATTATCAATGGGTGCCGTATTCGCTATTATAGCAGGCTTTGTACACTGATTCCCACTATTTACAGGATACACCCTAAGCAGCACCTGAACAAAAATCCACTTTGGAGTTATATTTATTGGTGTTAATCTTACATTCTTCCCACAGCACTTTCTCGGACTGGCAGGCATGCCACGACGATACTCTGATTACCCAGATGCTTACGCCCTGTGAAACACAGTATCATCTATCGGATCACTAATTTCTTTAGTGGCAGTAATCATGTTCTTATTTATTATTTGAGAGGCTTTCGCCGCCAAACGAGAAGTACTATCTGTCGAACTAACTTCAACAAACGCAGAATGACTCCATGGCTGCCCCCCGCCATATCATACATTTGAAGAACCGGCGTTCGTGATAATTCAATCAAATTAACGAGAAAGGAGGGAATTGAACCCCCATATACTGGTTTCAAGCCAGTCACATGACCACTCTGTCACTTTCTTAGAGATATTAGTAAAACAAAATTACATCACCTTGTCAAGATGGAATCATGGGTTAAACCCCCATATATCTCCAAATTAATGGCACACCCCACCCAACTAGGATTTCAAGACGCGGCATCACCTGTTATAGAAGAACTTCTCAGCTTTCACGACCATGCCTTAATAATTGTATTTTTAATTAGCACTCTGGTACTTTATATTATTGTTGCAATAGTATCAACAAAACTAACTAATAAGTTTATCCTAGATTCTCAAGAAATTGAAATCGTATGAACTGTTCTACCAGCTATTATCCTTATTCTAATTGCTCTCCCATCCCTCCGAATTTTATATCTTATGGATGAAATTAATGACCCCCATGTAACAGTAAAAGCTATAGGACATCAGTGATACTGAAGTTATGAGTATACAGACTATGAAGACCTTGGATTTGATTCATATATAGTACCAACCATAGACTTAACCCCAGGAGGATTCCGACTATTAGAAACCGACCACCGAATAGTGGTCCCCCAAGAATCCCCCGTCCGCCTGTTAGTATCCGCTGAAGACGTCCTCCACTCTTGAGCTGTCCCTTCACTAGGCGTCAAAATAGACGCAGTACCAGGACGACTTAACCAGGCCACTTTTATTGTATTACGACCTGGTATATTCTACGGACAATGCTCTGAAATTTGCGGAGCTAATCACAGTTTTATGCCAATTGTAGTTGAATCAGTACCACTAAAAAATTTTGAATTATGATCTTCACTGGTACTAGAAGACGCCTCACTAAAAAGCTAAAACCGGACAAGCATTGGCCTTTTAAGCCAAAACTTGGTGATTAACGACCACCTTTAGTGAATATGCCACAATTGAATCCACTTCCCTGATTCACAATTTTAATATTTTCATGAGCTGTCCTTCTTACTTTTACCCCAACCAAAGTTCTAGACCACATTTATCCAAATGAATTTGTTCTACTAGACGTTAAAAAATACCAAGACCTTAACTGAATCTGACTATGATAATTAGCCTTTTCGATCAATTTGCAAGCCCCAAACTCATAGGAATTTCACTAATTTTTATTGCACTTATAGTACCCCTTCTATTCCCAAACTCATTCCCACGATGAACCAATAACCGACTATTCACAACCCAAACATGGTTGATTAACCGATTCGTTAGTCAACTAATAATACCGCTAAATATTAATGGACATAAATGAGCCCTCTTATTTACCTCATTAATATTATACCTTATTTCAATAAACTTACTTGGACTACTCCCATATACTTTTACGCCTACAACCCAGCTATCAATAAACATAGGATTTGCAGTACCACTATGACTTGCAACAGTAATTGTTGGTATGCTAAACCAACCAACAGCCTCTTTAGGACACCTTCTCCCAGAAGGAACTCCAACTCTCCTTATTCCTGTCCTAGTAATTATTGAAACAATTAGCCTATTTATTCGACCGTTAGCTCTAGGGGTACGACTTACAGCCAACTTAACTGCAGGCCACCTACTAATTCAACTTATCTCAACAGCTGTATTTGTTTTATTACCATTAATACCAACAGTAGCATTCCTAACTACCACAATTCTTGTTCTACTTACTCTTTTAGAAGTTGCGGTAGCCATAATCCAGGCCTATGTTTTCATCCTTCTATTAAGCCTATACTTACAAGAAAACATCTAATGGCCCACCAAGCACATGCATACCACATAGTTGACCCAAGCCCATGACCACTAACAGGAGCCGTCGGTGCCCTACTAATAACATCCGGCCTAGCAATCTGATTTCACTTTAACTCAATAACACTCATTGCCCTTGGACTAACCCTACTCATCCTTACCATAATTCAATGATGACGAGATGTAGTCCGAGAGGGGACATTCCAAGGCCACCACACCCCACCAGTACAAAAAGGACTCCGATACGGAATAATTCTTTTTATTACATCTGAAGTATTCTTCTTTCTAGGGTTTTTCTGAGCCTTCTACCACTCAAGCCTAGCCCCTACGCCCGAACTAGGAGGATGCTGACCACCAACAGGAGTTATCACCCTAGACCCATTTGAAGTCCCCTTACTTAACACAGCTGTCCTACTAGCATCGGGAGTAACAGTAACATGGGCTCATCACAGTATTATAGAAGGAGAACGAAAACAAGCTAATCAGTCCCTCACACTAACAATTATTCTAGGGTTGTACTTTACAGCTCTTCAAGCAATGGAGTACTACGAAGCACCATTCACCATCGCAGATGGAGTGTATGGATCAACATTCTTTGTAGCCACAGGATTCCACGGACTACATGTTATTATTGGGTCAACCTTCCTAGCCGTATGCTTACTACGTCAAATCAAATACCATTTTACATCAGAACACCACTTCGGCTTTGAAGCCGCAGCATGATACTGACACTTCGTTGATGTAGTTTGACTATTCCTCTACGTATCAATCTACTGATGAGGCTCATAATCTTTCTAGTAAAACCTCAATACAAGTGACTTCCAATTACTTAATCCTGGTTAAACCCCAGGGAAAGATAATGAACCTGATCATAACTATTATTACAATTACACTAATTGTACCGTCAATCCTAGCACTTATCTCATTCTGACTACCCCAAATAGACCCAGACACAGAAAAATTATCACCCTATGAATGCGGATTTGATCCACTAGGCTCTGCCCGACTTCCATTCTCACTACAATTCTTCCTAGTAGCAATTTTATTCCTTTTATTCGACCTAGAAATTGCCCTCCTACTTCCCCTCCCATGAGGAAATCAACTTTACAACCCAACCGAAACACTCTTCTGGGCCACAGCAATCCTAATTCTACTCACAATGGGATTAATCTATGAATGAGCCCAAGGGGGTCTAGAGTGGGCAGAATAGGGAGCTAGTCCAAAAAAGACCTCTGATTTCGGCTCAGAAAATCGTGGTTTAATTCCACGGCCCCCTTATGACACCCGTACATTTTAGCTTTACATCAGCATTTACCTTAGGACTAATAGGACTAACATTCAACCGCATGCACCTACTCTCCGCACTCCTATGCTTAGAGGGAATAATACTGTCCTTATTCATTGCACTAGCTTTATGAGCACTTCAATTCGAATCAACAGGATTTTCCTCCACCCCTATACTTCTTTTAGCCTTCTCCGCCTGTGAAGCAAGCACAGGCCTTGCACTATTAGTCGCAACCGCCCGAACCCACGGAACAGACCACTTACAAAACCTTAACCTCCTACAATGCTAAAAGTACTTATCCCAACAATCATACTATTCCCTATAATTTGACTCACCCCCGCAAAATTTTTATGATCTACCACCACAATACACAGCTTTTTAATCGCTTTAATTAGCTTAACATGACTTAAATGAACAGCAGACACCGGATGAACCGCCTCCAACACATACATAGCCACAGACCCCTTATCAACCCCCTTTTTAACATTAACATGCTGACTGCTTCCACTAATAATTCTAGCCAGCCAAAACCATATCAACCCAGAACCAATCAGCCGCCAACGCCTATATATCTCACTTCTCACTTCTCTACAGACCTTCCTAATCATAGCATTTGGTGCTACAGAAATCATTATATTTTACATTATATTTGAAGCCACATTGATCCCAACTCTAATTATTATCACTCGATGAGGAAATCAGGCCGAACGCCTAAATGCAGGAATCTATTTCTTATTCTATACACTTGCAGGCTCTCTGCCTCTCTTAATTGCACTTCTACTACTTCAACAAACCACCGGAACACTATCTATATTAATCCTCCAATACTCACAACCACTCGCACTCGACTCCTGAGGCCATAAAATTTGATGAGCTGGCTGCCTAATCGCATTCCTAGTTAAAATACCTCTTTATGGGGTACACCTATGATTACCCAAAGCCCACGTTGAGGCCCCAGTAGCCGGATCAATAGTACTAGCAGCAATTCTACTAAAACTAGGGGGATATGGAATAATACGAATAATAATTGTACTAGACGCATTTAACAAAGAACTAGCATACCCATTTATTATCTTAGCCCTTTGAGGAATCATTATAACAGGATCAATCTGCCTTCGACAGACGGACCTAAAATCTTTAATTGCCTACTCATCCGTAAGCCACATAGGCCTGGTAGCAGGAGGAATTCTAATTCAAACCCCATGAGGATTTTCAGGAGCAATTGCTCTGATAATCGCCCACGGACTAACATCCTCAATACTATTCTGCTTAGCCAACACAACATACGAGCGAGTCCACAGCCGAACCATAATTCTTATTCGAGGCTTACAAATAATTTTTCCACTAACAGCAACATGATGATTCATTGCTAATTTAGCCAACCTGGCACTTCCACCATTACCAAATCTAGTAGGGGAGTTAACAATCATCACAACAATATTCAATTGATCCCCATGAACTATTGCACTCACAGGAATAGGAACACTAATTACAGCAAGCTACTCCCTATACATATTTTTAATAACACAGCGAGGCCAAATACCAAGCCATGTCATAAACCTACAACCCTACCACACCCGAGAACACCTACTAATAGCCCTACACTTAATCCCCATTATCTTACTCGTAGCAAAACCAGAACTCCTATTAGGATGATGCTATTAGTAAGTTTAGTTTAACTAAAACTTTAGATCGTGACTCTAACAATAGGAGTTAAAACCCCCTAACTTACCGAGAAAGACAGAAAATAATAAGTTCTGCTAATACTTATAAACCATGGTTAAACTCCATGGCTTCCTCGCCACTTCCAAAGGATAATAGTGTATCCACTGGTCTTAGGAACCAAAAATTCTTGGTGCAAATCCAAGTGGAAGTTATGACACACATATTAACATCACTAATACTCCTATCAATCACAACCTTAATCTACCCACTATTAAAAACACTTAGCCCAAAAATTAATAAACCAAATCAAACAGCTACAAGCATCAAAGCCGCCGTAAGCCACTCATTTTACATCAGTCTTACTGCACTATTAATTTTTATTAACCAAGGAGTAGAAAACATCTCCACTAGCTGATATTGAACAAGTATTTATACACTAGACATTTTTGTAGGTTTCAACTTCGACCACTACTCCCTCATCTTCACGCCAGTCGCATTATTCGTCGCCTGGTCTATTTTAGAGTTCGCACTCTGATACATGCATGCAGACCCAAACAAAGATCGATTCTTTAAATATCTCCTTTTATTCCTTGTAGCCATAATCATTCTAGTCACAGCAAACAATATATTTCAACTATTTATCGGCTGAGAAGGAGTTGGAATTATATCATTCCTACTAATTGGATGATGATCTGGACGAGCAGACGCCAACACATCAGCCCTCCAAGCTATTATCTACAACCGAGTAGGGGATATCGGATTTATCATAGCTATTGCATGATTCGCCACACAAATAAATACATGAAACATTCAAGAAATCCTAACAGAATCAGGAATACACAACTCAATAATCCCACTAGCAGGGATCATCCTAGCAGCCATAGGAAAATCAGCTCAATTTACACTTCACCCATGACTCCCCGCAGCCATGGAAGGTCCAACGCCCGTATCTGCCCTACTTCACTCCAGCACAATGGTCGTCGCTGGAATTTTCCTACTAGTTCGCCTCCACCCAATAATACAAAACAATAGTACAGCACTAATAGCTTGTCTATACCTTGGCCTAGCAACAACTCTATTCTCCGCTGCCTGTGCCCTAACCCAAAATGACATCAAAAAAATTGTAGCTTTCTCAACATCAAGCCAATTAGGACTAATAATAATAGCTATCGGGCTAAACCAACCTCAACTAGCATTCTTCCACATCTGCACTCATGCCTTTTTCAAAGCCATATTATTCTTATGCTCAGGTGTAATTATCCACAAACTAAAAGACGAACAAGATATCCGAAAAATAGGAAACCTAATAACTCTTATACCAACCACCACAACATATCTATTAATTGGAAACATAGCACTATCAGGAATCCCCTTTCTAGCCGGCTTTTATTCAAAAGACGCCATCATTGAATCACTAGTTACATCCAAACTAAGCATCCTTACTATCATTCTTACACTCATAGCCGCATCATTCACCGCAGCCTACAGCTACCGACTAATATACCATGTAACACTAGGACCAGGACTAATTAACCCTAAAATCATACCAACTGAAGACGCCAATACAGTACTTAAACCTATCAAACGACTTGCCTGAGGAAGCATCTTAATAGGATTTGTTATTTGACATAATATACTTCCTGAAAAAACACCAACCCTAACAATACCAATATACCTAAAACTAACAGCCGTCGCAGTAATTATCATTGGCTTTCTCACAGCAAAATGAATCTCCACACTAAATGAGGAACAAATTAAAAATACACCAATAACCTTATTATTTTACTCCTTCACTATACTAGGCTACTGCCCAACACTAGTCCACCGACTCTTCCCAAAACTAAAATTAACCCTAGGCCACACAATTGGCACAATACTAGATAAAGCATGACAAGTCTTATGAGTAGAAAAAATACTATGAACATTTACCGAAACTATTACATACCTAAACAACGCCCAACAAGCAAAAATTAAAACATATTTAACCATTTTCTTTATCTCCTTAACCACACTAATTTTATCATACTATACCCTCCTCTAAACTGACCGTAAGCTGCCACGATCTAAGCCACGAGTCAACTCTAACACAACAAACAATGTTAAAAGCAATACTCAAGCACAAACCACTAATATACCCCCACCAAAAGAATAAACAACAGCTACACCACTCACATCATTACGCAACATAGAAAACTCTTTTAACCCATCAACAACCACCCAATAACCATCATATCACCCCCCTCAAAAAAACCCAGCCACCAACCCAACACCAAACAAATAAACCAAAACATACTCAACAACAGAACGGCCCCCTCAAGCTTCAGGAAAGGGCTCAGCAGCTAAAGCCGCTGAGTAAGCAAATACTACAAGCATACCACCAAGATAAATTAAAAAAAGAATAAGAGACAAGAAAGAGCCCCCACAACAAACTAAAACCCCACACCCAACGCCTGCCGTAACTACCAAACCAATAGCTGCAAAATAAGGAGTCGGATTTGAAGCAACCGCAATAAGACTAATAACTAAAACTACTAATAATAAAGACATTGAATATATCATAATTCCTGCTCGGACTTTAACCGAGATCAATGACTTGAAGAACCACTGTAATTATTTTACTACAAGAACACATTAATGGCAAGCCTGCGAAAAACACACCCACTAATCAAAATTGTTAACGACGCACTAATTGACCTACCAACCCCAGCCAATATTTCAGCATGATGAAATTTTGGATCCCTGCTAGGATTATGTTTAATTACACAAATCCTTACAGGATTATTCCTAGCCATACACTACACCTCAGACATCTCAACCGCCTTCTCATCAGTAGTGCACATCTGCCGAGACGTAAACTACGGATGACTAATTCGTAATATACACGCCAACGGAGCATCATTCTTTTTCATCTGTCTTTACATTCACATTGCCCGAGGCCTATACTATGGCTCTTACCTAAATAAAGAAACCTGAAACATCGGAGTAGTTCTCTTTTTATTAGTTATAATAACAGCATTCGTAGGTTACGTACTACCATGAGGACAAATATCATTTTGAGGTGCCACAGTAATTACAAACCTATTATCAGCAGTACCATATGTAGGAGACATACTAGTCCAATGAATCTGAGGAGGCTTCTCTGTAGATAACGCAACACTTACACGATTCTTTGCATTCCACTTCCTCTTACCATTTATTGTCGCAGCCGCAACAATTCTCCACTTATTATTTCTCCACGAAACAGGATCAAACAACCCAATTGGCCTTAACTCCAACGCAGATAAAATTTCTTTTCATCCCTATTTTTCATACAAAGACCTTCTAGGGTTTGCAATTATACTACTAGCTCTATCAGCCCTAGCATTATTCTCACCAAACCTCCTAGGAGACCCAGAAAATTTTACACCAGCTAATCCTCTAGTTACACCCCCACACATTAAACCAGAATGATATTTCCTATTTGCCTACGCCATCCTACGCTCAATTCCGAATAAACTAGGAGGAGTCCTCGCATTACTATTCTCCATTCTAGTATTACTACTAGTACCACTTCTCCACACCTCAAAACAACGAGGAATAACATTTCGCCCACTCACCCAATTCCTTTTCTGAACCCTTGTAGCAGATATAATTATCCTCACATGAATCGGAGGTATACCAGTAGAACACCCATTCATTATCATTGGACAAATCGCATCAGTACTATATTTCTCACTCTTCCTAATCTTATTTCCCCTAGCAGGATGACTAGAGAATAAAGCATTAGACTAGGCCTGCCTTAGTAGCTTAGCTCAAAGCATCGGTCTTGTAATCCGAAGATCGGAGGTTAAATTCCCCCCTAAGGCCACAAACCACAACCAGAAAAGAGAGATTTCAACTCACACCCCTGACTCCCAAAGCCAAGATTCTAAACTAAACTATTTTCTGCAGCCCAATATGTACTAGTACATTGAATGTGCTTTAAATGTCACTGACTATTTACATGTACCATGATATAACACATATATATGTACTGAAACTACTATAGCACATATTATGTATGTACTAGCACATATTATGTATGTACTAAGCACATATTATGTATTATCACCATTTCATTATTTTAACCATAAAGCAAGTACTAATATTCAGGAAGATCATTAATTAATAAGACTCACAACAATTTATAATGTAATATCTATTAATGATAGAATCAAGGACATTTTCAAATAAGGGTTGTTAGATATTAATTATTCCTGGCATCTGATTCCCACCTCATGAGCATCGCTTTAAGAACCATCCTACTGGACAGTAAACGGCATCTGATTAGCCAGTAGTGTTAAACATACATTCCTTTACCCCACATGCCTAGCATTCTTTTATATGCATGGGGTTTCTCTATTTGGTCTCCTTTCAATTTGCATCCAAAGTGCAAATACAAATGTTAGATAAGGTAGTACATTTTCCTTGTATGTGATAATAATAATCTATTCTTGGAAGACATAAGTTAAGACGCACTAACTTATAATTCAGGTGCATAACATATTCTCTCTTCTTCAACATATTATGATATTCACCCCTTTGGCTTTTGCGCGACAAACCCCCTTACCCCCTACGCCCTACAAATCCTGTTATTCTTGCCAAACCCCAAAAATCAAGAAAGGTTCGAGAACGTGCCAGTTAACAAATTGTGATATGAGTCAACTATTGCATATATATATATACACACTAATAATTTTTCATTTTCAACAAAATTTTAATACCTTTTTAACCCAAAGAAAAAATCACTAAAAATTTTAGGCACTAAAAATTCCAATATTTTTTTACTT